TTAATCGGAACGGAATATGAATAAAACCGAAAGACCCCTTAACTATTTAAGTTGTTAATAGAACGAATCACACTTTTACCACTAAACTATACCCGCTACAATGTGATTATTGTATATGAATGGATCTTGTCCAACAAGATCATCATACGAAAGAAAGAGGTATTCTTTATTTAATTTATTTTTTGCGGGTATTCCCGTTATCTAAATGTAATTTAATTGCTGAAAAACTTATCAAATTTGTATCTTTTGTATTGGTATCTATAATTGATTCTATAGTCTAGAATAAAGAAAGAAAAAGAAAGACTTTTTCTTTACTTCATGTGTATTTCTTGACTTCATGTGTAACATAGTAATTATCCTTTGTTTAATTGGGAGAGATGGCTGAGTGGACTAAAGCGTCGGATTGCTAATCCGTTGTACGAGTTATTCGTACCGAGGGTTCGAATCCCTCTCTTTCCGTTTATCTTTATTCTTTTATTCTGATGACTTGAGATTTTATTTCAAATTCGAAATAAAATCTCGAGCACTTTTTTATCATAGCATAGTTAGATATCTAGAATAGATAAAATCATAATAAAATTAAGAAATCAAGCAAGAAAAAATCCCTTATTTTTTTATTCCTCACGTCCAGGATTACGTCCCGGATCATTAGATAGGAATCCGAAGATGAAGAGAGAAACAAAGAATATCACCACTGTGTAAACGAAGAGTTTGAGAGTAAGCATTACAAAATCTCCAAGATAAGATCATTTTTGGTAAAAAGGGAATAGATTATCCATTTTTATACCACATATTCCATTTTGACACCAAACCAAGAAATAAAGTGGTTTCTATAAAAAAAAGAAAGGAAGTTTCATAAATTCATTTGTAATAAGACTAAGACAAGAAGACTCTTTCGGTATGAAAATTATCTTTTATGCGCACAACACAATTAGTTTTTATTGTGGGGACCCTATACCTATATAGGGTCCTTGTTCACTGGAAGTAGAAGCTTAGAATGAGGAAGTGAGGTGATCTAGATTCATCGCGCTTATCCAAGAATCTCCATGTTTGAATTGAGTGTTCACAATGTAAGACTTATCTGATCTTATCAATTGATTGTTAGAATCTTTTTTTATTGAAAAAATAATGAATGTTTTGTTTGTAGGACAGTATTAAAGATTTTATCGAAAACTGACAGCAGCTTGCCAAACAAAGGCTAAGAGAAAAAAGAACAAAGGTATGACTGGCATAACATCTACGATTGGATTGAAAAAAGCATAAGCCTCGGGCAATTTGGCAAAGAAAAAATGACTCGAATGAAGTATAGAATTAAGATAGATACAGATCAAACTAAAGATATTAAGCATAACAAATGTTTTATTCTTGGAGATTATTGTATTTTGATTGAGTTATCGATATAAGGTAAAAATGAAGAAAGTTCAAATAGACCAAAAAATCCTTCTTTTTCTTTGACTAACCCAATCAAAAATCCTTCTATTCTCAAACGAAAATAGAAGGAATCATACTTTCATACAATATCTTAATTGAATTCTATGTAATGATCAATAAATTAAGTTTTATTTTACAACTACACGTGTCAAATCTTAGTAACAATCTAATGGATTCCATAGATATTTGGGCGGGAATTGACGAACAACCAATACCTATATTAGTGTTTATTAGTGGTGAATAGAAATTTCAATGGGGCGTGGCCAAGTGGTAAGGCAACGGGTTTTGGTCCCGCGACTCGGAGGTTCGAATCCTTCCGTCCCAGAGCCGTCCAATTCTATCAGAATAAAGATTATTTTATTCTTTTCATAATCTTCTCTTTAGTTTAAGAGTGTAATGTTTATTTAATAGTTCTAGTTCCTTGTTTATGATTTATATTATAATGACTCAGAAAAGAATCATATCTTTGACTTTCTTTCTCACAAACCAAATCCGAGTACCGATGACATACAGAATCTATTTGTGATCCTGATAGGATAGGAATATGGATCAATGTATAATTTATAATAAAAAAATAAAAATAAAATAGGATGTTCGGTGTATGCATGTCTTGCTCAACTTCATATCTACTAGAACTCCCAACCAAATGGGAGTACAAGTAAATAGTACACGATGGAGCTCGGGCGGAAAGGATTAATTCATTTCTCAGAGGTAAGGATCTAGGGTTAATGTCAATCAATAAGCCGGAACAACTTCGTAAGCATATCTTCGATATAGAAATTGAAAAGATTCAATTCTAATCTAACAAAATCCCCTTTTGGATTTGAAACTTTTGTTGAAATTGGAAAAACTATTTCGATCAAAAGTGTATCGCACGGGAATCAATCGTTCGTATGATTCTTCGATAGTCAATAAATCACAAAAGGCTTTTTTGAAACGATTAAGGATCAAGTAATGTCTAAACCCAATGATTCAAAACAAAGATAAACGATCCTGGAAGAAGAAAACGCCATTTTCAATTGTCTCCATAATTTGAGCAGAAACAGAATAAGTAATCAAAAAAATTGGTTAGAGACAGCTCAATAAATGAAATGCCATCAGGGTTTTTTTCCTTTGAACTCTTTGAGAATTGTCCAACTTGAGTTATAAATACGAATGATTTTTTCTTTTCGGTTTTTTCGGGAAGGAAGAATAAAAAACGACTAAAATCATTGTCATAGTTTAATTGAATTGGTTTGATGATTTTATGGATCTATTTGCTACTATATATACTATTACTATATATACTATTAGTCTATATATACTATTAGTAGAGTAGAATTATTAAATTCGAATCATTCTTTCTCGAGCCGTACAAGGAAAAAGCCTCCTATACGTTTCTAAGGGAGGAATTGTTCATCTATATCTATCCCAATGAGCTATCTATCGAATCGTTGCAATTGATGTTCGATCCCAAAGAGAAGGAAGAGATCTTCGGAAAGTGGGTTTTTACGATCCAATAAAGAATCAAACTTATTCAAACGTTCTCGCTATTCTATATTTCCTTGAAAAAGGAGCTCAACCTACGGGAACCGTTCATTATATTTCAAAGAAGCCAGAGATACTTAAGGAACTTCGCGTTAATTACAAAAAAAAATTTAAAGAAAGAAGGGGTGCCCCTAGGCTAGCTTTGTGTCATTTTTTCTTCACTATTCCCCTCCTCCTTTCCCCATTTTTTTGTTCTATTCATATTGATTTTATATATCTAATATATATAATATAAATATAGTAAAGTAATATGAGATCATATGGGATAATAATAAATGTACCTTTATGAATATTGAATAAACTCGAGATTTTATTCTTCCTTATTTCTTTTCTACACCTACACTTTTTTTTTATTCTCTTTTATTCTCTATGTAGGTTATCTGTGAAGTGCCAATCCAACACAAGTCCTTATTATGTATTATGGGATTCTTTGAATTTCTTTTTTCGACGTTCATATTGACAATAGTGTATTGATCAAATATAATTGATTATGGATAAATAGATCTATTTATCCACGACCTATAAGTTTTGATTTTTTACTTAACTTCATGTAATGGAAAAATCTAGTTTTCCATTTTTTTTTTTTATCATATCTACACGTCATAATGAAATTTTTGGGTTGCTAACTCAACGGTAGAGTACTCGGCTTTTAAGTGCGGCTAGAATCTTTTACACATTTGGATGAAGCAACGGATTCGTCCATACCATTGGTAGAGTTTGTAAGACCACGACTGATCCTGAGAGGGAATGAATGGAAAAAACAGCATGTCGTATAAATGAATAACTCTAAGATAAGAGTACTTAATCCTTACGGGATCGGTACAAAATATTGTTTGTATTCTTAGAGTTTTAATTCTTAGAGCGGTACAAAAAAATCAATTCATGCTTGGATCGAGTGAATAAATGGATAGAGCCGAAAAGCTCAAATTATAGGGAAACAAAAAAAAGCAACGAGCTTCTGTTCTTAATTAGAATAATTACCCGATCTAATTATACGTTAGAAATATATTAGTCCCTGGTGCGGGAAAAGGTTATGAAATAACCTTCTAAGTGGATTCTCCACTTTTTTTATGAATCCTAACTATTAACTATATCCTTGAGTGGAGACGAATGTGTAGAAGAAACAGTATATTGAGAAACAAAATTTATTCTAAAGTCAAAAGAGCGATCGGGTTGCAAAAATAAAGGATTTCTAACTATCTCGGTATTTTTTAACGAACAAAACCCGATTGATGGAAAAAGAGAGAATCCGTTGATTAATCATCTCCAAGGTATCTATTTTTTTTTTACTATATGCCCGGATACCTTGTTTTGGCTGTATCGTACTATGTATCGTATCATTTGATGGCCCAAGAAATCCCCATCTTTGGTTTAAATCTAATTAAAAATGGAGGAATTAGAAGGATATTTAAAGATAGATAGATCTCGAGAACGAGACTTCCTATATCCACTTCTCTTTCAGGAATACATTTATGCACTTGCTCATGATCATGGGTTAAATAAATCGATTCCTTATGAGCCTATGGAAAATTTAGGTTATGCCAATAAATATAGTTTACTAATTGTTAAACGTTTAATTACTCGAATGTATCAACAGAAGCATTTTATTTTTTTGGCTAATGATTCGAATCAAAATAAATTAGTTGGGTATAATAAAATTTTGGATTCTCAAATGATATCAGAGGGGTTTGCAGTCATTGTGGAAATTCCATTCTCACTGCGATTAGTATCTTCCCTAGAAGGTAAAAAAAAAATAGTCAAATCTATTAATTTACGATCAATTCATTCCATATTTCCTTTTTTAGAGGATAAATTATCACATTTACATCATGTATTAGATATCCTAATACCCCATCCTATCCATCTGGAACTATTGGTTCAAATCCTTCGTTGTTGGATACAAGATGCCCCCTTTTTGCACTTATTGAGACTCTTTCTCTACGAGTATCATCATTGGAATATTCTTATTACTCAAAAAAATCAAATGAATTTCTTTTTTTCAAAAGAGAATCAAAGATTTTTTCTGTTCCTATATAATTTTC